ATTTATAGTGAAATAATAATAATGACGGAAAATAAAATTGTAGATACTGCAGTGATGGAAGCAGGAGCTAAAATAGAGAAAGATGTTTTGTTTAATAGAAATCTAGATGGTGAAGAATAGATTGAATATGAAAATATACTATATAGAATAATTTTTATATAAAAATATAAACTGGTGGTTGAAGTAATAATTAGGATAATAGCTAAGGTTACTAGATTATTATTTATGAGTGTGAAGATAATTATTATTTTTGGGAAAAATCCTAGAAGGGGAGGTTGCCCCCCTAACCTTAGTATATTTAAGATAATAGAGATAATAGAATAATTATTATGTAAATTTATAGTTTGGGGGGATAGTTTATTTATATTTAGTTTGTGTAAAAAGAAAAAGAGGGAGGATGAAATAATTATATAGGATATAAAATATAAGATGGGTAGAATTTTTGAAATGGATATACTTGCAATTATTCATCCAATATGATGGATAGAGGAATAGGCTAATAATGGTCGTATATGGGATTGATTGAATCCCCCCAGAGCTCCTACGATTGCTCTAAAAGTAGCAAGTATATATATAAAGATTGGTTGAGTATGTATAAATAAAAGGTTAAGTATTATAAGGGGAGCAATTTTTTGAATAGTAGTTAAAAGTCAGCAGGTTGGTCAGGGGGAAGCATTTATTACTCTAGGAAACCAAAAATGGCATGGAGCAGCACCTAATTTTATGATAATTGCCATAATTGTAAATGTAGATATAGTAGGGGTTACATAAATAAATAGAATACTTATAAGGAGGAGGGCTGAGGCTAAAGCTTGAGCAAAAAAATATTTTAGGGCAGCTTCTTTTTCTAGGTGATTAGAGGTTTGTAGGATAAATGGAATAAAAGCGTAAAGATTGAGTTCTAGTCCTATTCATACTATAAATCAATTTCTACTTGTGATAGAAATTAAAATACCAATTGATAGAAATGAACTGAGTATAATACTGTAGTGTCGACCTATTTGTAATATCATAGAGATAAGGAGGGAATTGAACCCCCTTGGAAAGAAGCTTAGAAGGCTTTACCAACACCAGTTGTATCTCAGTGTGTTCAATTAAGGGATCCTTCTCGTCATTCATGTAATAATCCTAAAATAAGAATAACAAAAAATAGAGTAGCTCTAATTAGAAGTGAAAAAGGGGCACCATTAGAAAATATAATTGGAAGTGGGGTGAGTAAGGCAATTTCAATATCAAATACTAAAAAAATGACGGCAAGAAGAAAGAATCGAAGGGAAAATGGGATTCGTGCAGAGTTTTTGGGGTCAAAACCACACTCAAAAGGGGATAATTTTTCACGTAATGAGTTGTGACGATGATTTAAAATTCAAGCTAGAAGTATAACAATAAAGGTAATTAGAATGGAAAGGCCTAAAATAAAGAGTCAGATTATCATTCCTTTCGACCTAGAAAAGGTTTAGTTTGCTTAAAAGGCAAGTGCTAAGAAGTACAGCTCCGGAAGGTGCGAGACAGTAGAAAGTAGCCTACTTTTTCTTGCGTATCAAGCAGGAAGGTTGGAGACTCGCTTAGTAGAAGAGTATAAATAGAGAAATAGGGTAGATTAATATAATAGATACTAGAGATAAAGGTAGAAAACTTTTTCATGTTAGAGATATAAGGCGGTCATATCGTATACGAGGTAAAGTAGCTCGGAGTAGAATAAATATAAATGCAAGAATAGAGGCTTTGATTGTTAATGAGAAAGAAAATTCATATATAGAATTTAATCAAAATACAGATGTAAGAATACATATAATTAAAATACTTAAATATTCTGCTATAAATAGTATTGCAAAAGGTCCTCTTCCATATTCGATATTGAAACCACTAACGAGTTCTGATTCTCCTTCTGCAAAATCGAAGGGGGTTCGGTTGGTTTCAGCTAGAATAGAAATAAATCAACAGTAGAAAAGGGGTATAATAGGAAGAGCTAATCAGATATAGGTAATTTTTAACATGAAGAATATATTAAGGGTTAAGAGAAGACAGAGTGGGGATAAAAAAATTAGAGCTATACTTACTTCATAAGAGATGGTTTGTGCAATAGCTCGGAGAGCTCCTAGAAGAGCATATTTAGAGTTTGAGGATCACCCTGCAATTAATGTAGCATAAACATTTAAACTTGAAATACATAAAAAAAGTAATGCTCCTCATTTAATAAATATAGAAGATGTATAAAATGGATAAAGAGATCATATAAATAAAGCAAGAATAAGGCTTATAAAAGGGGCAAATAAGAAAGGTATTATTATGGAAAATGTAGGCTTGGTTTGTTCTTTTGTAAAGAGTTTTAAGGCATCTGCAAAAGGTTGAGGAAGCCCAGCAATCCCAACTTTATTAGGACCTTTTCGTAGTTGAAAATAACCTAAGAATTTTCGTTCTACTAAAGTAAAGAAGGCTATAGCTAGAAGACCTATAATAAAAGTTGTAATAATAGATGGGAGAAAATTTAAGAACATTTTCAAAGGAAGTTATACTTCATATATAGAGCTTAAATCTAGTGCATTATTCTGCCACTTTGAAGGAGTGTCTTCCGGTAATAACTTACCATTTTTTATATGCAAAACAAGTGTTTTATTTAAACTAGGAAGACGGAGGGAATCAGGCGAGTCGAACGTCTTTGGTTGGTTTTCAAAACCAGGTGTTTCCAAAACAGATTGCCAATATCTAGTGAGGAAAATCCTCATATTTTGGTCCTAAGCCAAGTGCATTATTCTGCCAACTAGATTTGGATGTTATGTTTTATTAGTATTTGAATAAAGTGTTATTGGGTTGCAGTGTTTTAAAATATTTATAATTTCAAGGTCCTTTCGTACTATTGATTTAGAATTATAGGGGACTTCTAAGGATAGAAACTGACCTAGCTTACGCCGGTCTGAACTCAGCTCATGTAGGGAATTAAAGGTTGAACAAACCTACTTTGAGGGCTTCTGCTACCCTCAAGTAACCCTAAGCCAACATCGAGGTGTCAATCCCTCCTGTCAATGTGTACTCTTGAGGAGGATTAATCTGTTATCCCTAAGGTAGCTTTTTTCTGTGTTCTTATAAGGATCAATTATTAGTTGACGTGTTGGTCGTTGTAGTTTATAGATGGAAGATTAAAATTATTCCTTAACCGCCCCAGTTAAGTTAATATTTGAAGTAGCTGTTATATATAGATATTAATTATTGTTGATAAATATTAACGGAGCTCTTTAGGGTCTTTTTGTCCTTTAGAAGCAGCCAGGCTTCTTCACCTGGAGATTAATTTTTATAAATACTAGAGAGACAGATAAATTCTCGTTCGTCCATTCATACAAGCCCACAATTAAAGGGCGAATTATCACGCTACCTTAGCACGGTCAGGGTACCGCGGCCGTTGAATAGAATCACTGGGCAGGATCGACTTCTTATGGGGAAGCAAGAAGCAGTGTTTTTGATAAACAGTCGGAATTTATATTTGCCGAGTTCCTTTCTAGTAGTTTAGGAAATTTATATAATTGATTATAATAGATATAAGTGGTATAGATTAATTATATATTTAAATACTAATCTTAGCAGAATATAAATTAATAATGATAAGGTATTAATGTTTTTTATTGATTAAACCATAATAGGATTATATATAATAACTGATATAGAGAGTTAATTGTTATATGTTGTATAAGGAGGCTATTATGAGGCCTACTAAGTTATAAGGTTTATAAATTTGTATAGGTGTAAATAATAGAGTTTAGCCTCTATTATATAAAATATTAAGTTAAATTTAATATCTTTAGTGGATAAATAAATAAAAAACCAGATATCAATAATTGCGGTAGGTATGTAGCCTCTGGTTTTTGTTTTTCTTTTTATTTTGAAACATAAATAAGTGGGCGCATAGCAAACAAAAATCAGCTCAATTATTTTCGGGAGTGATCTTATAAGAATATTTAATTGCTAAGCCATGATACAAAAGGTACAATTTTTTAATTTACTGTAGGGGTTGAGATATTTTTCCTTTCGGTACTTTAAGTATAGAGAAAATATATAGTTAATTGAATTGGATTATATAAATCGATGGAAGGGGAATTGAACCCCCCTTTTATTCAGTGTAAATGAATTGCATCCCAGATGCTATCCAATCGTTCTGATAGGTGCAACTTCCGTTACACCTACTATGTTACGACTTACCTCACCTTTCGGCGAGGGTGACGGGCGATATGTGCTCATTCTAGATACAGATTTCAAAAGTGTATTATTTCTACTTTTTACTACCAAGTCCTACTATTAATAGATTATTTAAATCTTGATTTTTAGAGGTGTATTGAATTGTAACCCATTCTTTCTCTTTTATAGGCTATATTTTGACCTGACTTTAGGGTGATTAATCTTTATGCATACTTAGAATAACACTTGCGTGGTTAACGTGACGACGGCAATATACAGGCTGAGATTTAAAAAGGAGTAAGGTTTGCGTGGATTATCGAATTATAGAACAGGTTCCCCTGGGATGTTAGAATGCCGCCAATCTCTTTCGGTTTGAACTATGTAGTTGTAGTGCCAAGGTATTTGTGGATTTATAGCTTAGAATAATTGGGTATCTAATCCTGGTTTTGGTTTAAGCTTTCGCGGGTTTAAAATATATTGACATTTAGGGAAGAATTAATAATGGTCGGATTATACCCCTAATATATGTTGTATTAGATTTGTCATAGGAATGTTTTTACCGCATATTCCGTAAAATATTTACTTGGGCTCGTTGGTCTAACCGAGGCTTCTGGCACCAGTTTGGCCGGCCCTAATATTAATCAATAATCATTACTAAGTTTCCTTAGTTATTTAGTATTTAGTACTGCAGGCGGGAGGTTAATTAAATATTTTAGAAAAGGATCTAAATTTAATGAAATAACATTCTGTAAATAAATCTTTAAGAGTAATAAGGATTGTGGTCATCCTCGCGGGAGAGCATAAAGCTTGCATGTATTATTTGAGAAATAGAAAATATTATAGTCAGAGTCAAGCTAAAAGTAAGAGGTGAAAACACCACATTCGGGGCATGAACCCAGTAGACTTTATTATCTTATCTTACTAAGTAGGAGGCCTTAGTGGATAACCCACTCCTTCAAATTTGCAGTTTGATGTTGTATTCAACTAGAAGACCAGTTATAGAAGTCATGAGGTTGAAATATCTAGTTTAGCTGTAATAATAAATAGAGGAAATAGGTGAGCAATAGCAATTATTATATTACGTGAAGAGGCATAGAATGTTGGGGTTTGATAAATAGAGGGATGCCCATGTTGGGTAGAGGTAAATAAAAAGAGGGAGTATGCTCCTGCTAGAAGCCTTGAAAGGAATAAAGGAATTCTTGTAAAGAGAGATGTAAATAGAATTGATGAAAATAAGGAGATTTCTGCAATTAAATTTAGAGATGGAGGAGCAGCTATATTGGCGATTGAGAGAAGAAACCATAGTAGAGATATAAATGGAAATATAGCTTGTATTCCTTTAGTTAAAAATACACTTCGTGTATGTGAAGACTCATATATAGAGTTTGCAATGGCGAATAACCCTGATGAACTGAGGCCGTGAGCAATCATTATGATTAGGGCAGCTTCATACCCTCAGGATGAATTAGACATAACTCCAGCTGTTATTAGGCCTATATGCCCAATGGATGAGTAAGCAATAAGGGCTTTAAGATCTGTTTGGCGTAAACAAATAAATCTGGTAATAATAGCTCCCCATAAGGTTAGAGCAATTAAGAAAGGTATAAATTTATTATTTGTTGATTGGGAAAGGGATGCTAGTCGAATAAGCCCATAGCCTCCTAGTTTTAAAAGGATTGCGGCTAAAATTATTGATCCTGCTACAGGTGCTTCTACATGAGCTTTAGGTAATCAAAGATGAAGGGAGTATAAGGGTATTTTTGTTAAAAAGGCTAAAATAGTAGCAGACCATCATAGGATAGTTAGGTTTGGTGTACTTCATAAATAAAGTGGAAAAAATAATGATATATTTAGGGATATAATTATTATAATACTGAGAAGGAGGGGTAAGGAGGCTGCAATAGTATAAATTATAAGATATATCCCTGCTTGTAGTCGTTCTGGTTGTGTCCCTCACCCCAAGATAATAAGTAAGGTGGGGATTAAAGAGGCTTCAAATAGAATATAAAACATTAGAAGATTTGGTTGAGTAAATGTTAAAATTAAGATAATATTTAGAATCATAATTAATTGAAGAAACAGAAGAGGTGATGTTTTTATTATAATAATTTTATAACTAGCAAGGATTATTAAGGCAGAAATTCATAGAGTTAATAAGAGAAGAGGTGAGGATAAAGAGTCTACTATAAGAAATTTTGAGATACAAATGTGGGGAGAGAGTGATAAAGTTGTTAATGAAAAGATTCTTAAGAGTAAAAATGTATTTATAATTGTATGGGATATAAAGGTTATGGTTATTTTAGGTAGTAGGAGTATAACAAATATAGGAAATAAAATTTTTAACATTTTCTGAGTGATATAATATTAACTGTGTCTGACCCATAGGATCGTGTGAGAACGACGAGTAGTGCTAAACCAATTCTTGCTTCGGATGCTCCAAAAGTTAGGATAAGTGGTAAAAGATGGGTATTAAATTGTATACAGCTTAGAAGTATTATTGAATATACTAAGGTGAGTATAATACTTTCTAGGGCAAGAAGAGATATAAGGATATGTTTTCGTTGTAGAATTAGGGTAAGAAAAGAAAAAATTATTATAATTAAGGCGGAAATAAATATAGGTTTCATAGCTGATAGAGAAAACTCAATCTTTGATTTACAAGATCAATACCTCTTATTTGGCTTTATCAGCCAGTTGGTGACAATGAGTCAAACATAGATACCCAAAATCTGTATTTTTATTAAACTACCATCTGAGCATAGAATCAAATGGATGATATTTTTAACGTGAAAAGTTAATGTAAATTTATTATACTATCTGTGCGTGATTTGAGACATAGATATCAAATTAACTTCTTCAAAGTTATGTTTTATTTAAACTATCAAATCAGAGTATAAAAATAGGGATTAGTAAGGAAACAAATATTAAGTATAAAAAAATTGAAATAGAATTTTTTTGGATAGGTTGAATAGTTTTTGTTCATGTATAAATAAATAATCAAATTCCTTGTGGGCCAGTTAATTCTAATCATCCATGATCTAGGGTTTTATGGAATTGATGGGCAATATGTAGAGGGGCGGTGAGGGTGGATTGAGATGCAATAGGGGATATATACCATATTTCACAAGAGGCTTCATGGGAAATAGGAGCTATAAGAAGGGAGGAAAAAGAAGAGTCTGAAGAAGAAAAAATAAATCATGCAGTTATAGCTCTTAATACTGTAATAAAGAGGGGTGTAGTTTTTAATGAGAGGGGTAATACAGGATCAAAGAAAAATGGAGATATAATTCAGTTAAGGAGAGTTCCAGTAGTAATAGCCCCAAGAGTTAAAAAGGATGTAGGAACTAAAATATTGAGATCTTCATTGGAGAGATGATGAAGAGGAGAAGAATTTTGGGGGCCTCATAAAGATATAATTGATAATCGTATTGAGTAAGCAATAGTTAATCCAGTTGCGGCGATGAGAAGAATTAATGGTATAATATTAATTGGATTAAAAAAAGAGGTTTCTAGAATAAGATCTTTTGAGTAGAAACCTGAAAGAAAAGGTAATCCTGAAAGGGATATATTAGCTACTGTGAGGCATGTTATAGTTCTTGGTAATTGAAATGAGAGGTTTCCTATAGTGCGTAGATCTTGGGTATGGTTATTGAAATGGATCATAGTTCCTGCACAAATAAATAGTAGAGCTTTAAATATAGCATGAGTAATTAGATGAAATATTGCTAGTTTTGGGAAACCTAAAGCAATTCTTGCTATTATAACTCCAAGTTGTCTTAAGGTGGATAGTGCAATAATTTTTTTGAGATCACATTCTGTTATTGCGGACAGACCTGCTATAAATATAGTTATGGAGGCTGTAATTAATAAAGTTGGTTGGAATCATGGGAAGGAAGAAGCAAATGGAAAAAATCGGATTAGTAAGAAGATTCCTGCAGTCACTAGAGTGGACGAGTGGACGAGTGCGGATACAGGAGTTGGAGCGGCTATAGCTGCAGGGAGTCACCTTGAGAAAGGGATTTGTGCTCTTTTAGTTATAGCTGCTAGTATGATAGCTAAAACAATATAGGGGGATATATTTGATTCTCATATATTAATAATAGATCAATTATTAGTTATTAATGTTCAAGCAATAGCAAGAAGGATAAAGGCATCTCCTACCCGGTTAGTAAGTGCAGTAATTATACCAGCCCCTAAAGATCGTGGATTTGAATAATAAACAACTAGTGCAAAACTTGTAAAACCTAGTCCATCCCATCCTAGAAGAAGGGCTCATATGTTAGGAATTAAAATAAGTATAATTATAGATACAATAAAGAGTATAAGGATTATAGTGAATCGATTGAAGAAGGGGTCTCTTTTTATATATGATTTTGAAAAGAATAATACGTGGCTGCAAATATTTAGAAGGACTATTATAAATAGTAGTCTATAAGGGTCAAAGATAATTGGTAAAATAACTACGGAGGAGTTTATAGAAAAGATTTGTCATTCAATTAATAGGATTGAGTTTCTTAAAATAGACTTAAGACTGATAGGGATAAGAAGAAGGCTTACCAAAAAAAGTTGAGAAGGTGGGGTTGATCGTAAAAGAGAAATTAACATGGATTAAAAGCCTTTATAAGGCATCTTAGGGTCCACAGCTCTAGATTTTAATAAACTATTTTAATCTTAGTTATATATCATATTAAATATTTACATATTTAGTCTGTTGTTTTGGTATTAATTTTTTAATTTATTTTGTTATAATTAAAAGTAAATTAAAGGCGATTATAGTTTATATAAAAAGGGGTTTAACATGTAAAATTTGTGCATTTTGGAGTCGTGAAATGTAAAAAAGGTGCATTTTTGTGATTTTAAATATGCGTTTGGTCGATGGATTGGCTTAATTAATGGGAAAAGAGGTTTTTGGTAGTTAATCGAGCTTTAGGGGCCTTTTTTTAAAATCCTTACTACCCAGGGGGTAAACGAGGTAATTTTAGAAAACTCAAAAAATAGAGTTGTTAGGGTTTTGCCTTAGAGGGTGATTTTTTTTTGATAAAAAAAAGTGTATTTTAGTGTTTTTAGGGGGTGTCTCCCCGCACTATTTACCCCCCCCCATATAGGTACTTTAGTTATATAGGGGGTATTTTTGTCGTGTTTTTACCCCCCCCCTCCAATATATATATATATATATATATATATATAAAATAAATTTATTATATGAATAATTCTTTAGGTATATGTATACGCTATAATACATAATGGATATATGTAATAATTTTATATATATATATAGATATATATATATATATATAAAAAAAAAAAAAAATACCCTTTTTAAGGAAATTTGAAAGGGTAAATTTTTATAGTAAAAATAGGTGGGAAGTTTTTTAAAAAGGAAGGATTTTTTACAATATTTATTATTAATTAAGTAATAAATAGGACTTTTTTAAGGAAATTTAAAGGGTAAATTTTTATAGTAAAAATAGGTGGGTGGGTTAGTAACTTTTATTATTTATATTTAGAAGTCTTTTAAATGGGAGAGGAGTTACACCTCTATGGGTTGGACCGTAGCCAACTTGCTAATCTTGCTCCCATTTATCTGTGATCATCTCTGTAGAGGGTGATTAATAAACAAAAAATATAGGCTTGAATTAAGCAAATTGCAACTTCAAATAGAATATAAAATGTTTGAATTGCAATAAGAGTAAGTAAAGTTATAGAGGGATTAAATAGTGCTGCGGATATATAAATTCCAATTAGTGCTAGAACAATATGGCCAGCACTTATATTTGCAGCTAGTCGGAAAGATAGAGTAATTGGACGTACAAGAATACTTAGAGATTCAACAATAACTAGGAAAGGATTTAGTCAGTCGGGGGCTCCTCCTGGGAGAAGTCCTCCCAGAAAACGAGAAGGCGAAAAATAAATGGAAGATATAACTAGGGCTAATCATAAAGGGAGTGCAATAGATAATGTAAAGAATAGGTGGCTGGAGATTCTGAAAATATAAGGAGTTAAGCCACTTAAGTTTATAGTAATTAAGATTATAAATAAGGTAGAAACGATTCCATGGAATGCTTTTATTGATGAACCTTTTGTTCGGGAGGTTTGTGAGGCTATAAAGGCTTTAGGTATAGATAAGAGGGAGGTAAGTTGGAATTGGGATTGCCAAAATGAAGATGAGATAACAGCAATAATTAGGAGGTTTACTAATCAAAATAGGGGGGAAGGTAGTATATTATGTAGTGAAATTGTAGCGGGGTCAAATGATGAAAAAATGTCTGTGAGCATCAAAACCTAGGATTATCTCCCTATTTTTAGCTTTGAAGGCTGATGGTTTAATATTAACCTAAGGTTTTATTTAATAATATTATTTCATATGTTAATAAGTGGAAGGGCAACTATAAAGAATATAAAATAGAGGAATGTAAAGATTTGACCTAGAATATCATATGGGGCTTCTACAGGACATCCTCCAATTCATGTTAATAATAAACAGATGGCTGCAAAGAATCAGAATAGTATTTGGTAGGGGGTATAGAAAGAGAATGCGTATTTTTGTTGAGGAGTATATAAAATAGGTAATGTAAATAGAATGAGTATTGCTGCAAATATAGCAGTTACACCCCCTAGTTTATTTGGGATAGAGCGTAGAATAGCATATGCTCATAGGAAATATCATTCTGGTTTAATATGGATGGGGGTAATTAATGGATTAGCTGGAATAAAATTTTCTGGGTCTCCTAATATGTTTGGTCAGAAGAGAACAATAATTATAAGTGATAATAACATAATAATAGCTCCTAGAATATCTTTTCTTGTATAATATCAGTGGAATGGAATTTTATCTGATTTTCTGTTTAGCCCAAGTGGATTAGTAGACCCTGATTGGTGAAGAAATACAATATGAAAAATGACTAGGGCTACAATCACAAAAGGTAAAAGAAAATGTAGAGCAAAGAATCGGTTGAGAGTAGCATTGTCTACTGCGAAACCTCCCCATAGTCATTCTACAAGAGGAGGACCAATATATGGGATGGCTGAAAATAGATTGGTAATAACTGTTGCACCTCAGAATCTTATTTGACCTCAAGGTAAAACATACCCTATAAAGGCTGTGGCTATTGTAACAATAAATAGAAGAACTCCAATGTTTCAAGTTTCTATTAGTGCAAAGGATCCATAATAGAGACCTCGCCCAATATGTAGATATAAACAGATAAAAAATCAGGAGGCCCCATTTGCATGGAGGCTACGGAGTAATCAGCCATAATTAACATCTCGTGAGATGTGTGCTACGGATGAAAAGGCAAGATCAATATGAGATGTATAATGTATAGCAAGAAAAATTCCTGTAATAATTTGGATTCCTAAACATAGAGCTAGTAAAGACCCAAAATTTCATCAAATAGATAAGTTATTGGGGGCTGGTAAGTCTACAAGTAGAGCATTTAGAATTTTGAATAAGGGATGAGATTTACGTAATGGTTGGAACATATATTAGTGGTAGGGTCGTAAAGGTATTGAAGTGTGTTTAGTTATTTTAACTACAAGAATAAGGGCTAAAAGTAATAAAATGACTAAAAAGATAAGAATTGGAGTTTGTTCTGGTGAGTATAAGAATGTATTTATTTTTATTGGATTAGAGAATAAAAATTGGGGTATAAGATAGGATAGCTTGAAATTTATAATATATATTATTAATATAAAAAAGGAAAATAATAGGAAGGGGAGAAGGAGAGGATGTGTATATATTTGATTTGGTAATAGGGCAGCAAAGTATGCGAATATAACAAGTATCCCTCCAATATAAATAATAAAAAGAATTAGTCCAAATCATCTTGATGTATATATTGTTGTTATGGTAGAAATTGCTAGGGAGTACAGAAGGACTCATAAACCTAGAAGGAGAGGGGTTGTCAGAATAGGAGCTGTAAAGATTAAGGATATAGATATGGCTAAAATTAGAGTGAGCATTTATGAAATGAAATATTAATTTCATCTATGGGGATCAAAGGCCCATGTGCTAAGACACTTTTTCATATATGAGCCTCATCAGTAAATACAAAGATATAGAAAAATTCATACGACATCTACGAAGTGTCAATATCATGCAGCGGCTTCGAAACCAAAATGGTGCCCATTAGAAAAGTGGTGTGAGGTAGTACGTAATAGAGAGATTAAGAGGAAAGAGGATCCAATTAACACGTGAAGACCATGGAATCCTGTAGCTACAAAAAATGTAGATCCATAAATTCTATCAGCAATTGTAAATGGAGCTTCAATATATTCTCCTGCTTGTAAATAAGTAAAGTATACTCCAAGTGATACAGTAAGGGTTAGAGCTTGGATTGTTCTTGTGCGTTGTCCTTCTATGAGACTATGGTGTGCTCATGTTACAGTTACTCCAGAGGCAAGGAGGACTGCTGTATTTAGAAGGGGAACGGAGAATGGGTTGATAGGGCATATTCCTGCTGGAGGTCATATACACCCTAGTTCTGGGGTTGGGGCAAGAGCACTATGAAAGAAGGCTCAAAAAAATGAAAAGAAAAATATTACTTCTGATGCAATAAATAGAATTATACCTCATCGTAATCCTTTAATGACGGGGATTGTATGAAAACCTATAAAGGTTGCTTCTCGTGTTACATCTCGTCATCATTGAAGAAGAGTAATAATTAATAAAATAAGTCCTATAGAGGCACAGAATAAGCCATGTCCATGGAATCAGGCTACGGTTCCACTCGTGAGAGCGAGTGTAGCTGCACTTCCAGTTAAGGGTCATGGGCTATATTCAACAAGGTGAAAGGGTTGACGTACCATTAACTTCTTTAAAATATTTAAGTTTTCTACTTGGAAGGTAGTTGTAATGGACTATACTAAGAAGTTAGTAAGAGGGTAGATACCCATTGATAGGTTTACAATCTATTGCATAAATTTCTGCCATCTTACTAGATTCAATTTCAAGGTAGATTGCTTGATTGTGATAGAGTTACATGAATTGATGGGAAAATTGGTCGCTGTGATCATCATATAGTGGAGTTGAAGGTAATAAAGATAATTAAGAATATTAGGGAAGAGATAGCTCATATTATTGGGGAAAGGTGTGGCATAGAAGCTTACTTATAGGTAAGTAATTTAAGGCTGACATTCTTAGGTTATTTTTTAACTAAAGCTTCAATTAGAGGTATTAGATATAGCTCATTTTAAGAATGTTTGGGTATCAACGATTTCGAGTGCAATAGGTATAAAAGAATGATTTGCACCACAAATTTCTGAACATTGTCCATAAAAAACACCTGGTCGAGAAGCTGAAAATCCAATTTGGTTTAAGCGACCTGGTACTGCATCTACTTTAAGTCCTAGGGATGGAATAGTTCATGCATGAATTACATCGGCGGCTGTAACAATTACACGTACTTGTGCATTGATTGGGGCAACAGTGCGATGATCAACTTCAAGAAGACGGTATTCTCCCGGGAGTAGGTCAGATTCCTGAACTATATATGAATCAAATTCGAGTTGTGGAAAGTCTCCATATTCATAACTTCAATATCATTGATGGCCTACAGCTTTGATAGTGATATTTGGTTTGGCGATTTCGTCTATTAAATATAATAGATGAAGAGATGGAAAGGCAAGAAATAATAGGGTAAAGGCGGGAAGAATGGTTCAAATAATTTCGATTTCTTGAGCTTCTAGAAGATATCGTGATGTATATGGATTTTTAATTAATGATACAAAGGCGTAGCCAATAGTTCTAATAACTAGGATTAGTACTAAAAGTGCATGGTCATGAAAAGCAATTAATTGGGATATAATAGGAGATACTGCATCTTGGAATGATAGTTGGGCAAAATTAGCCATCTGAATAGGTCTATAGAAAGACTTTGTTCTAATTAACAGTTAGGTGCCTCAAATATTGGCTTCTATTCAATATAGAAATACATCTTGATGTTTCATCTTCATTATGGAAATCAAGTGGGAGAATGTCTCTTTTAGATCATTCGAGGTTTCTTGGTATATGAGATAAATTGGTTACTGTGCGTTGAGTAGCAAAAGCTTCCCATAAGAGAAAAATAAAGAGTAATAGAGCTACAAATCTAATTATAGATCCAAATGAAGACACTATATTTCATTTAGTATATGCATCTGGGTAGTCTGAATAGCGTCGGGGTATTCCTCTTAATCCCAGAAAGTGTTGTGGGAAAAAAGTGAGGTTAACCCCAATGAATATAAGAATAAAGTGAATTTTGGCTCATCGAGCATGAAGGGTGACTCCTGAAAATAGTGGAAATCAATGATTAAATGCAGCAAAAATGGCAAATACAGCTCCTATACTTAATACATAATGAAAGTGAGCTGTGACATAATAAGTATCATGAAGAATGGTGTCTAAAGAGGCATTAGCTAGTACAATTCCTGTTAAACCTCCAGCAGTAAATAAGAAAATAAATCCTAGAGCTCATAATATAGCGGGCTCATATTTTACAGGGGATCCAAAGATTGTGGCTAGTCATCTAAAGACTTTGATTCCTGTTGGAACAGCAATAATTATAGTAGCAGCAGTAAAATAAGCTCGGGTATCTACATCTATACCTACTGTAAATATATGGTGGGCTCATACAATAAATCCTAGAATACCAATGCCTAATATTGCATAGATTATACCTAGAACTCCGAATGGTTCTTGTTTTCCTGAATAATGTGCTACAATATGAGAGATAGCTCCAAATCCAGGGATGATAAGAATATACACTTCAGGGTGACCAAAAAATCAGAATAAATGTTGGAATAGAATGGGATCCCCACCTCCTCTAGGGTCGAAGAAGGCTGTATTAATATTTCGATCGGTAAGGAGTATAGTAATGGCACCTGCAAGGACAGGGAGGGAAAGTAGAAGTAGGATGGTGGTAATTAAAACAGCCCATACAAAGAGGGGGATGCGTTCTAAACGTATACCTTTAATACGACAATTAAAAATAGTAGAGATAAAGTTAACTGAGGCTATAATAGATGAAGCACCAGCAAGGTGAAGGGAGAAGATAGCTAGGTCTACGGAGGGACCTGCATGGGCTATATTTCCTGAGAGAGGGGGATATAAGGTTCATCCTGTTCCTGCTCCTTTTTCTACAGCAGCGGAGCTTAATAGAAGAAGGAGAGAGGGTGGTAGGAGTCAGAATCTTATATTATTTATTCGTGGGAAAGCTATATCAGGGGCAGATAATATTAATGGAATTAATCAGTTACCAAATCCTCCAATAAAGATTGGTATTACTATGAAAAAAATTATCAATAGGGCATGAGCGGTTACAATAGTATTATATAATTGATCTCTACCAAGTCATCTTCCTGGTTGACCTAGTTCGATACGGATGAGAAGTCTTATAGAGGTACCTAAAAGTCCTCCTCATACACCAAAAATAAAGTAGAGTGTGCCGATATCTTTGTGATTAGTGGAATAAAGTCAGCGCAT